TCTGACCTCCATACTTAACTTAGATCGAGATATTGGACATAGAATGCCAATCTTTAAAATAAAAAATGTAAAAAAAAAAGGAGTAATACACTGTGACATGACACGTTCACTAAAAAAAAACCCTTTTGTAGCTAATCATTTATCGGCAAAAATGGAAAAACTCAACATGAGGGAGGAAAAAGAAATAATAGTAACTTGGTCTCGGGCATCTACCATTATACCCACAATGATTGGCCATACAATCGCTATTCATAATGGAAAGGAACATTTACCCATTTATATAACAGATCGTATGGTAGGTCACAAATTGGGAGAATTCGCGCCTACTCTCACTTTTGCGAGACATGCAAGAAACGATAATAAATCTCGTCGTTAAGTTCATTTTTGTTAATATTAACATAACATATAATTATACATAACATATAATGATAAAATATCAAAATCAAAAAATGGAAATGAAAGTCAAAGCTCAAAGCCAAAGCAAAGTAAAAAAAAAATGAAAGTCAAACAAGTGCTTATCATTCATTGGTGGGGGATAGGATAACCTTATGATAAAGAACTCGAGTTCGGGTAAAGAAGTCCAAATTTTAGCTCAACATATATGTAGTATGTCTGTTTTCAAAGCGCGAAGAGTAATTGATCAGATTCGCGGACGTTCCTATGAGGAAACACTTATGATACTGGAACTCATGCCTTATCGAGCATCTTATCCCATTTTAAAATTGGTTTATTCTGCAGCAGCAAATGCTAGTCATAATATGGGTTTGAACGAAGCTGATTCATTCATTAGTGAAGCCAAAGTTAATAGGAGTACTATTGTCAAAAAATTAAGACCTCGAGCTCGAGGACGTAGTTATCCGATAAAAAGACCCACTTGTCATATAACAATTGTATTAAAGGATAAATCTAAATTATTCTTATCTTAGATCAATCTAAGATTTAGATTCATCATAGTAAAATAAAATATATGGATGGAAAGAAAATAGAATAGGAAAATATGGGACAAAAAATAAATCCACTTGGTTTCAGACTTGGTACAACCCAACGTCATCATTCCTTTTGGTTTGCACAACCAAAAAATTATTCCGTAGGTCTACAGGAAGATGAAAAAATACGGAATTGTATCAAAAACTATGTACAAAAAAATAGGAGAATATCCTCAGGTTTCGAAGGAATCGCACGTATAGGAATTCAAAAAAGAATCGATTTGATCCAGG